ATAACGGATCGTATGGTAGGACATAAATTGGGAGAATTTGCACCTACTCTAAATTTCCGGGGGCATGCGAAAAATGATAATAGATCCCGTCGTTAATAATTAATTAAAAAATAATAAAATATAGATGCTTATCGTTCATTAATGAGAGGTGAATCTTATGATACAGAAGAGAAAGGTGAAGAAATATACAGAAGTATACACTTTAGGTCAACATATATGTATGTCTGCTCACAAAGCGAGAAGAGTAATTGATCAAATTCGTGGGCGGTCCTATGAAGAAACACTTATGATACTAGAACTTATGCCTTATCGAGCATGTTATGCCATTTTAAAATTGGTTTATTCTGCAGCAGCAAATGCTAATCACAATAAGGGTTTGAACGAAACAAGTTTAATCATTAGTAAAGCCGAAGTCAACGAGGGCACAACTGTGAAAAAATTAAAGCCCCGGGCTCGAGGACGGGGTTATCCTATAAAAAGATCCACTTGTCATATAACTATTGTATTGAAAGATATATCTTTAGATGAAGAGGAAGAAATAGATAAAAGGAAATTCTATAAATTAGAGCTGAGGAATACTTAAAGGAAGAATATTTTATATTATAAAAAATACAAATACGCTATATTATGTTATGCTTAAAAAAAATCGAATGAATAAAAAAAAAATACAAACAGATGTCACGTTTCACGATATATATAGTAGTGGGGGATTATGGGACAAAAAATAAATCCACTTGGTTTCAGACTTGGTGCAACCCAAGGTCATCATTCTCTTTGGTTTGCACAACCAAAAAATTATTCAAAGGATCTACAAGAAGATCAAAAAATACGAGATTGTATCAAAAATTATGTGCAAAATAATATGAAAATATCCTCTAATGTAGAGGGAATTGCACGTATAGAGATTCAAAAAAGAATTGATTTGATTCAGGTCATAATCTATATGGGATTCCCCAAGTTATTAATAGAAGACAGGACTCGAAGAATCGAAGAATTACAGACGCATGTACAAAAAGAACTCAATTGTGTAAACCGAAAACTCAACATTGCTATTACAAGAATTGCAAATCCTTACGGGCACCCCAATATTCTTGCAGAATTTATAGCCGGACAATTAAAGAATAGAGTTTCATTTCGCAAAGCAATGAAAAAAGCTATTGAATTAACTGAACAGGCAGGTACAAAAGGGATTCAAGTACAAATTGCAGGGCGTATCGACGGAAAAGAAATTGCACGTGTTGAATGGATCCGAGAAGGTAGAGTTCCTCTACAAACCATTCGAGCTAAAATTGATTATTGTTCCTATGCAGTTCGAACTATCTATGGGGTATTAGGCATCAAAATTTGGATATTTGTAGACGAGGAATAATAAGAACTTACTTGACTTATATTTAGTTCTATCTGGTGATAAAACAAAAAACAAAAAATGGCAAACTCTTTCATTCTTTTTCTGGTAAATAATAAAAAAAAAAAAAAGAACAATTCTATAAGGTTGAATAAAAATTCGATTAATCATTTGATATAATTGCTATGCTTAGTGTGTGACTCGTTGGTTTTTTTAGGGTTGGGATTCAAAAAAATGGACAGCCCATAGTACAAACTGATAACTATAGAACTAATAACCAACTCATCACTTCGTGTTATCTGGATAGAAAGAACCAGTCAAGATATGATATATAAGTCATATCATTGTAGCAACTGAAATCTTTTTTACATAAACAAACAAAAAAAATCTGATTATGGGTTGTAAAGCAATATAAAGTATACAGATAAATGGAAGGGTGAGAGAAAGATAGAAAAAGAATATTAATGATATATAATTCCAATATGTAAGGTCTATGAGTCATCTCATATAAAGGGAATGTAATAAAGCATCAATACTGATTGATCCATAATTAGACAAATCCGTGCATAGAACACAAAATCAAGAGCCCCGAGCCAATAAAGACTGAGAAGGTTGACTCAAGAATAAATTTAATTGGAGGCTCCGTTGTAAAATTCAGACCTAATCATTAATCGAGAAGTGGTGGGAACGACAGAACCTGTGAATGCATAAGATTCTATTGAAAACGAATCCTAATGATTCATTGAGTAGGATGGCGGAACGAACCAGAAACCTATTCATTTATTCTGAGAGGTCATGTCATAGACTAATCTTACAACTGAATGTTGAAAGAGTAAATATTCGCCCGCGAATTTTTTTTATTTCTAAATTTGAGTCGATTCGAAATAAAAGGAAAAACAAAATAAAGATTCATTATAACGTTCTACCAAAACGACATTATCTATAAATAGAATACGTGTTAAATTATATATTAAAACACAAAAAATTTCTAATTTCTAATCGATTAGATCAAATTTCAAAGAATCCCACGATTCCATATATTATTAACCGTGTATTTTTTTTTTTGTTTAATTATTTAAAATTGTTTAATTCGCGAGGAGCTGGATGAGAAGAAACTCTCGTGTCCGGTTCTGTAGTAGAGATGGATGGAATTGCTAAACAACCATCAACTATAACCCCAAAAGAACCAGATTCCGTAAACAACACAGAGGAAGAATGAAAGGAATATCTTATCGAGGTAATCGTATTTGCTTCGGTAGATATGCTCTTCAAGCGCTTGAACCCGCTTGGATCACATCTAGACAAATAGAAGCAGGGCGGCGAGCAATGACACGAAATGCACGCCGCGGTGGAAAAATATGGGTACGCATATTTCCAGACAAACCTGTTACAGTAAGACCTACAGAAACACGTATGGGTTCGGGGAAAGGATCTCCCGAATATTGGGTAGCTGTCGTTAAACCCGGTAGAATACTTTATGAAATGAGCGGAGTAGCAGAAAATATAGCTAGAAGGGCTATTTCAATAGCGGCATCTAAAATGCCTATACGAACTCAATTCATTCTTTCTGGATAGGAATGTAGAAACAAACGAAAGGGGTTTTTGGGATGAAAAAAAAACAATTGCAGGTTTCTTTTTTTGTTTTGAACAAATAATATTTCTTTTTTTTTTTTTTTATTTATACCTTTGCATTGAAAAAGAAAAAACCGATAAAAAAATGATATGATTCAACCTCAAACCCATTTGAATGTAGCGGATAACAGCGGGGCCCGAGAATTGATGTGTATTCGAATCATAGGAGCTAGTAATCGACGATATGCTCATATTGGTGACATTATTGTTGCTGTAATCAAGGAAGCAGTACCAAATACACCTCTAGAAAGATCAGAAGTGGTCCGAGCTGTCATTGTACGTACTTGTAAAGAACTCAAACGCGACAACGGTATGATAATACGATATGATGACAACGCTGCGGTTGTTATTGATCAAGAAGGAAATCCAAAAGGAACCCGAATTTTCGGCGCGATCGCCCGGGAATTAAGACAGTTAAATTTCACTAAAATAGTTTCATTAGCACCTGAAGTATTATAGGGGAAGACCTTAATATAGTATTTGAATGAAATTGATTAAATTTATTTAATTTATTAGTAAATTGTTTATCTATCACGTATATATCTTTAATAATTCATAAATATAAAAAAAAAAAGAATTCATAAATATTAAAAAATTCAGAAAAAAAGAAAAAGAGCATGTTGATTATATCAAAATTCGGGGGAAACAAAAATCTTAGTTTATCATGAGTAAAGACACTATTGCTGACATAATAACCTCTATACGAAATGCTGACATGAATAAAAAAAGAACAGTTCGAATACCATCTACTAACATCACTGAAAATATTGTTAAAATCCTTTTACAAGAAGGTTTTATTGAAAACGTGAGAAAACATCAAGAAAGCAATAAATATTTTTTGGTTTTAACCCTACGACATAGAAGAAATAGGAAAGGACCATATAGAACTGTTTTAAATTTAAAACGGATCAGTCGACCCGGTCTACGAATATATTCTAACTATCAACGAATTCCTAGAATTTTAGGCGGAATGGGGGTTGTAATTCTTTCTACTTCTCGAGGTATAATGACAGACCGAAAGGCTCGACTAGAAGGAATCGGCGGAGAAGTTTTGTGTTATATATGGTAATCTTTCTAATAGCCGACACGGTCATATTTGTGAAAAAAGAGAAAGGACAAGTTTATAATATTATCCCTCTTACATTAGTTGATACTTCAAAGCGGTTTTACCTGGAATGAAACAACAAAAATGGATTCATGAGGGTTTAATTACTGAACAACTTACCGATGGTATGTATCTTCCGGATTCGTTTAGATAACAAAAAAATTATTCTGGTTTTTGTTTCGTAAAGGATTTCATGTAGTTTTATACGTATACTACCAGGAAATAGACTAAAAATTGAGGTAAGTCCTTATGATTCAACCAAAGGGCGTATAATTTAGAGACTCCAAAGCAAAGACTTGAATGATTAGGCGGTTTTTTCAATTTCAACATTCTTTCGTGAGGATACAATTCGAAATTAAAAATTTCAAGAAACTTATTTTCTTCCAATTAAGTAGATTCGGTATTAAAAAAAGGAATGACAAATATGAAAATAAGGGCCTCCGTTCGTAAAATTTGTGAAAAATGTCGATTGATCCGTAGGCGGGGACGAATTATAGTAATTTGTTCTAACCCGAGACATAAACAAAGACAAGGATAATCTTTCTAAAACAAAAAGACTCTCGAAATCTAAAGGACCCGATGTACAGATGTACAAATAAATAAATAAAATAAGTAAAAAAAAAAAAACAAAGAATAAGGATCTGTTTTGACATGAATAAGGATCTGTTTTGACATGAAATGGATATATCCATATATCTCTGACTTATATTTATGAGATGATAAAATATGGCAAAACCTATACCAAAAATTGGTTCGCGTAGAAATAGACGTATTGGTTCACGTAAGAATACACGTAGAATTCCCAAGGGAGTTATTCATGTTCAAGCAAGTTTCAACAATACCATTGTGACTGTTACAGATGTACGGGGTCGAGTAATTTCTTGGTCCTCTGCCGGGGCTTGTGGATTCAAGGGTACA